AATCCGATTTTCGTCAAGGCTTAATAAAAGACTCTCTGCGAACTCAAAGGCGTAAAATAATTATTCAGGAACTTTTTAACGTAAATGTGCACTCCCCCCTTTTTTTTGACAGGCTGACAATCGTTTTTTCTTTCCCACGCCTTAAACAAATTTTTCAAAATTTGTCAGCCCGACACGTGGTCGCGATTTCCAAGTCTACAGACAAACAAACAAAAAAAGAAGAAAAAAGGGAAAATAAACGACGAGAGCAAAAAGAACGATTAGAGATAGGGGACGCCTGGGATGTTTTTCCTGTTGCCCAAACAATAAGGGGTTTTTTGTTACTAACCCAATCGTTTATTAGAAAAAAAATTATATTACCCTCATTGATAATCGGCAAAAATATTGGACGTATACTACTATTTCAAATTCCCGAATGGTCTGAAGATTTACGGGAATTGAATAGAGAAACTTACATTAAGTGTACTTATAATGGTATTCCGTTATCGGAAAAAAAATTTCCGGAAAATTGGTTGACAGAAGGTATTCAAATAAAAATTCTATTTCCTTTCTGTTTGAAACCTTGGCACCCATATAAACCGCTAACCTCTCACTATGATTTTTGCTTTTTAACAGTTTGGGGAAGGGAAACAGAACAGCCCTTTGGTCATCCCCGAAAAACACCTTCATTTTTTGAGCCCGTTTTGCAGGAACTTGACAAAAAAATTGTCAATATTAAAGCTCGCATTTTTTCAAAAGTAAAAATAAATTTATTTAATAGGGTTTCAAAAGAAAAAGATTTTCAAATAAGCAACCAGATAATGAATGAATCATTTCGACAAATTGAAGAAATTCCAAGTTGTACAAATTCTTCACTGATAGAAAAAATGCAGAATATGACTCATAGAACAGGTACAATAAAAAAAAAAATCGAAAGGATGACCGAAGAGAAAAAAAAAGTAATTCTACAACGATATATTAGTTCTTACAAAAGAAGTTATAGATTAGCATTGGAAAAAACTCTTTGTAAAATGGTAAAAGTAACAAAAAATCGCTTAATATGGAAATTTTATTATTTTAAAAAATTATTTAATCAAAGAATTTATAACGATATTTTTTTATATACTATATATATTTGCCGAATCACTACACAACTCTTTCTTGAATCAACAAAAAAGTTGATTTATAAATACATTTTGAATAATGAAAGAAATAAAAAACAAATTTATTTTAACAAAGAAACTAAAAATAAAATTAACTTTTTTTCAAAATTAAAAACATATAAGAATTCTAATAAAAATTCATATCTTTCTTGTGATTTATCGAACTTGTCACAAGCATATGTATTTTACAAAATAGCGCAAACCGGGGGTTTGAACGTATGTAAATTAATATCAGCTCTTCAACAGAATGGAATATCCTTCTTCATTAAAACTCAAATAAAGGACTCGTTTCACACACAAGGAATATTTCAATCTGAATTAATACATAAAAAACTTCAGTGGCCTAAAACAAGTCAATGGAAAAATTGGTTAAGAGTGAATTCTGAATACGATTTATCTCATATTTTCTGGTTTAGCCTAATATCACAAAAACAAAAATGGAGAAAGAGGGTTAATCAATATCATAGGTCAAAAAAAAAATATTTAAACAAATGGAATTCCCGCGGAAAATACCGATTTAGTGATTACAAGAAACAAAATGTTTTTAAGCCAGTCTCAGATAATTTTAAAAAATGCTATCAATATGATCTTTTATCGTATAAATCCATTAATTATGAAAAAAAAAGTGCTTATAGTTCAACCCCTAAAGTAACTAAAGGGCAAGCAATTTCTTATAATGACAACATGTCGCAAAATATTCTTGGGAAAATAAAACAGTTATGTATTCCATACATAGGAAAAAATATTGATAGAAAATATTTGATTTGGAAAAATATACATTTTTCTCTTAGAAAAAAAGTGGATATTGAGCCCTGGGTCGCGGTAAATACCAGCAGTAATAAAGATAGTACAATTGGAACTTATAATTATAAATTAATTCATCAAATTGAGAAAAAAGAGAAAGAACTTTTTTCTCTTCCAATTCATCAAAATACAGAACTAAATCAACCCAATTCTACAAATTCTTTAAATTCTTTAGTTGATTGGATGGGAATGAATGAACAAATACTAAACCGTCCCATTACGAATCTGGAACTTTGGTTTTTCCCAGAATTTATGTGGCTTTTTAATGTATATAAAACAAAACCGTGGATTATACCAAGTAAAATACTTATTTTAAATTCGAATCTAAGTGAAACAGATAGTAAACAAAAAAGTGAAACAGATAGTAAACAAAAAAGTGAAATAGATAGTGAACAAAAAAGTGAAACAGATAGTAAACAAAAAAGTGAAACAGATAGTGAACAAAAAAGTGAAACAGATAGTAAACAAAAAAGTGAAACAGATAGTGAACAAAAAAACATCGCTGAAACCCAAAAATATCTTGAAGGAGATTCCGCGAAATCAGAAAAGAAAAAGAAAACAGAACTGGAGTTATTCACGAAAAAGTATTTTCTTTTTCAATTGAGAGGTGATCAGACTTTCAATAAAAGCTTTTTCAAAAATATCCAGATATATTGTCTCCTGCTTAGGCTGATAAATCGTAAAAAAATGACGCTATCGTTCATTCAAAGGAGACAATTGAATTTGCGCATAATGCCAAGTATGAATAATATTTTGAATGTTAAAAAATTTTTAAAAAGGACGGGATTAGTTATGGATCCCCTTCCACTATCGATAAAAACCGATGGAAAGTTTCTGTTGTATAAAATAGTAGGTATTTCTTTGGTTCATAAGAGTAAACACCAAACTAATCAAACATACCAAAAAAGAAGAAGAATTAGAGCTGGAGAGAACAATCATTTTGCTGTGCTTGTTCTTGAAAATATTTTATCGTCTAGGTGTCGTAGAGAATTGAGAACTTTAATTTGTTTGAATTATAAAAATTGGATCTGTAATCAATTTTGGGAGCAAAGAAACCCTCAGCATAATGAGAAAAGGGAATTCATTCAAAAATTTCTTTGGCCAAATTATCGATTGGAAGATTTAGCTTGTGTGAATCGTTATTCGTTTGATACTACTAATGGCAGTCGTTTCAGTATCCTAAGGTTCCATATGTATCTACCATTGAAAATTCCTGGATAGTACGAATGTATATAGTACGAATATATAACCCTGTAGCGGGGTATAAACCAATGGGCACATGCCTTAGAGGATTTTATTAGGATTTTATATTGATTCGAATGGATATCCATAGACGGATAGACTTAGGGGTTTATAAAGAATGCAAAAATTTTTGCATTCTTTTTCTTTATAAATAAAGTTCGTTAAAATAAATATCATGTAAGGGGGAGAATTTCTTTTATGGTCAAAAACTTCTCTATTTCGGTTATTTCTCAAAAAGAAAACAAAGAAAACAGGGGGTCCGTTGAATTTCAAATATTTGATTTTACCAAAAAGATACGGAGACTTACTTCCCATTTAAAATTGCATAAAAAAGACTTTTTATCTCAAAAAGGTTTGCGTAAAATTTTGGGAAAACGTCAGCGATTGCTAGCTTATTTGTCAAAAAAAAGTAAAATACGTTATAAAGACTTAATTGATAAATTGGAGATTCGAGATACAAAAACTCCTTAAATTTGAGAAGTTTTTTGTTGTATTGAAAGATGAAGTTATTAATCTAATCAAAAAATAATAATGAAAATAAAAATGGTAATAATTTTATCAGAAATTATCATGTTTGCCAAACCACAAGAAAACCAAGTATTTTAGCCCTCTCTCACCAATCCAGAAGTCTATTTATTATAAAAATTCTGAGAACTCATTGAGTCATTTGGTATCTAAAAAAATATTTGGGTTTTTTAGTTTATTTTCTATTTTTTTAGGGATACTAGATCAAACATTTATGATGTTAAGAAGTGTATAAATAAAATGTCCCATTCTGTAAAGATTTATGATACGTGTATAGGATGTACTCAATGTGTCCGAGCCTGCCCTACCGATGTTTTAGAAATGATACCGTGGGACAGATGTAAGGCTAAACAAATTGCCTCTGCTCCAAGAACAGAGGACTGTGTAGGTTGTAAGAGATGTGAATCCGCTTGCCCAACGGATTTCTTGAGTGTCCGAGTTTATTTAGGGCATGAAACAACTCGTAGTATGGGTCTAGCTTATTGATCTGTTCCAAAAAACTCTACCAGAATACGTTCAATTTTTTTTTACTTACAAACCCGTGCGAAACATATTTTTGTTTCGGAGCACGGGTTTTGTGCTACAAGTGTATCTTGTATCTTGTCTTTTATCTTGTCTTTACCACTAATTTTTTCCTTGGTTAAAAATATAAAAAATATATCTGTTTGAAAACTTAAAAGAACGACTTATGCATTTGGTTATCCTTGCCAAGCGGTTATGCATTAATGTCACTAGTGAAGACTTATATTTGGATCAATTTTTTTATTTCTATTGGAGATTAAAAATAGATGGACTTTCTCCAGTTACTTATTTTTTGATAGGATTTGAAACTAGATTTTATTCTTTAATGCTACTTAAAATTTTCATGGTATGGGACTTAAAGTTTATTCTGAGTTATCTAATCTTTTTTATTTATATTTAAATTCTATACACGCTTCTATCCATATTTCTTTAAAGTTTTTTACGAATCATTTTCAAACTTTGCCCCGATCACTTATTGCTTATTTATAGTTTATAATTAAACTATTCTATGTATGGGTAAGACATGCCGCTATGGTGAAATTGGTAGACACGCTGCTCTTAGGAAGCAGTGCTAGCGCATCTCGGTTCGAGTCCGAGTGGCGGCATACCCTCTTATAAAAAAACAGGGATTATTTTTATATCATATATTTATATATCATAATAATATATCTTATAAGGAATTCAATTCCCGATTTACTTTATTTAATGTTTTATGATCTAATTGGGGTCTATACTCTTCTCTTCTTTTTTTGTATGATAGTTTCA